TATTCAATTAGTTCGGACTTGCTTAGTATTGAATTGGGACCAAGAAAAAAATGGTTCTATAGAAGAAGTTCATGCTTCTCTTGTTGAGGTAAGGGCAAATGATCTGATTCAAAATTTCATAAAAATTGAGTTAGTAAAGTCTAGTCTTTCATATGCCGAAAAAAGGTATGATACGGCGGGTTCGGGATTGATCCCCGATAATGGATTAGATTGCACCAATATCAACCCTTTTTTTTCGAAAGTGAAGATTTCAGTAGTTACTCAGCATCAAGCAACTATTGGTACATTGTTGAATCAAAATAAGGCTTTGATAATTTTGTCATCATTCAATTGTTCTCGAGTTGGTCCATGTCCATTCAATGGTTCGAAATATAACATCACGGCAAAAGAATTTAATCCCATAATTCTAATTAGGGATTTGTTGGGTCCCCTAGGTACTATTGTATCTAAAATAGTGAACTTTTATTCAGCTTACTATTTAATAACTCATAATCAGATCTTGGTAAACAAATATTGGATACTTGATAATTTGAAAGCGACTTTCCAAGTACTTGAAGTACTTAAATACTGTTTAATAGATGAAAATAGAAGGATTTATAATCCCAACCCATGCAATACCATCATTTTGAATCCATCCCATTTGAATTGGTGCTTTTTACATCACAATTATTGTGAAGAAACATCCACAATAATTAGCATTGGACAATTTATTTGTGAAAATCTATGTCTAGTTAAATATGGGACACATATAAAAAAATCTGGTCAAATTTTAATTGTTCATGGTGATTCCTTAGTTATAAGATCAGCTAAGCCGTATTTGGCTACTCCAGGAGCGACTGTTCACGGACATTACGGAGAAACCCTTTCTGAAGGAGATACATTAGTTACATTTATATATGAAAAATCCCGATCTGGTGACATAACGCAGGGACTCCCAAAAGTGGAGCAAATCTTAGAAGTGCGTTCGATTGGTTCAATATCGATGAACCTTGAAAGGAGAGTCGAAGGTTGGAACGAACGTATACCAAGAATTCTTGGAATTCCTTGGGGATTCTTAATTGGAGCTGAGCTAACTATAGCCCAAAGCCATATCTCTTTGGTTAATAAGATCCAAAAGGTTTATCGTTCTCAAGGGGTGCAGATTCATAATAGACATCTAGAGATTATTGTACGACAAGTAACATCAAAAGTGTTGGTTTCAGAAGACGGAATGTCTAATGTTTTTTCGCCTGGAGAATTAATCGGATTGCCGCGAGCAGAACGAGCAGGGCGTGCTTTAGACGAAGCGATCTGTTATCGGGCAATTTTATTAGGAATAACGAGGGCGTCTCTGAATACTCAAAGCTTCATATCTGAAGCAAGTTTTCAAGAAACTGCTAGAGTTTTAGCAAAAGCTGCTCTACGGGGACGTATTGATTGGTTGAAGGGTCTGAAAGAAAATGTAGTTCTGGGGGGAATTATCCCTATCGGTACCGGATTTAAAAAATTAGTGCACCGTTCAAGGCAAGACAAAAATATTCATTTTGAAATAAAAAAGAAAAATGTATTCAAGTTGGAAATGAGAGATATTTTGTTACACCATCGAGAATTTTTTTGTTCTTGTAGCCCAAAGAATTTCCATGAGACATTAGAAAATTCATTTACGCGATTTCATAATTCCTAAGCAGAGATTTTTTCTTTTTCCTTTCTAGTTTTGTTAAGTAAAAAAATGAAGTAAGTAATAAAAAAAAATTAATGGTTCGGACTATGTATCAATGGTCAACCTCGTTATAAGGTTCCGTAGGAACAATTAGTGATTTCTAAAAAAAAAAAGAGAAAGCGCGGGAAAAATGACAAGAAGGTATTGGAACATCCATTTGGAAGAGATGATGGAGTCGGGAGTTCATTTTGATCATAGTACTAAGAAATAGAATCCTAGAATGGCCCCTTACATTTCTGCAAAGCGTAAAGGTATTTATATTACAAATCTTACTAGAACTGCTCGTTTTTTATCAGAAGCCTGTGATTTAGTTTTTGATGCAGCAAGTCGAGGAAAACCTTTTTAATGGTTGGTACCAAAAATAAAGCAGCGGATTTAGTAGTCTCAGCTGCAATAAGGGCTCGATGTCATTATGTTAATAAAAAATGGCTCGGTGATATGTTAACGAATTGGTCCACTACAGAAACAAGACTTCATAAGTTCAGAGACTTAAGAGGAGAACAAAAGATGGGGAAACTCAACCGTCTCCCTAAAAGAGATGCAGCAATGTTGAAGAGAAAATTATCGACTTTGCAAACATATCTGGGTGGGATCAAATATCTGACTGGGTTGTCCAATATTGTAATTATCGTTGATCAGCAAAAAGAATATACAGCTCTTCGAGAATATGTCATTTTGGGAATTCTAACAATTTGTTTAATCGATACAAATTGTGACCCGTATCTTGCAGATATTTCGATTCCAATCAACGATGACGTTATAGCTTCAATCCGATTGATTCTTAACAAATTAGTATCCGCAATTTGTGAGGGTCGTTCTAGCTATATAAGAAGTCATTGATTATGATTATGTTATGATTAAGAATAATAAGATTAGTTAATTATTTTAATTTCTTAGATTGGTTACTATTCTTGTCTTGCATTTTTAAAAAGAGATAAAATGGGGTATTATGTTATGTGATTTCTTGGTATTTAAAATATATGATTAACGATGAAAGTAGATAAGTTGAAAAAGAGATGGTTGAATCAAAATAATTTTTTTTTTAGTTTGATTTCTGTCAGAGGGCAATATGAATGTTATACCATGTTCCATTAAAACACTCAAAGGATTCTACGATATATCAGGTGTAGAAGTAGGCCAACATTTATATTGGCAAATAGGAAGTTTACAAATTCATGCTCAAGTACTTATTACTTCTTGGGTAGTAATTGCTATCTTATTAGGTTCAGTTATCATAACTGTTCGGAATCCACAAACTATTCCTACCGACGGGCAGAATTTCTTTGAATATGTTCTTGAATTTATTCGAGACTTGAGTAAAACTCAGATTGGAGAAGAATATGGGCCTTGGGTTCCCTTTATTGGAACCATGTTCTTATTTATTTTTGTTTCTAATTGGTCTGGAGCTCTTTTACCTTGGAAAATCATACAGTTACCTCATGGAGAGTTGGCTGCCCCCACGAATGATATAAATACTACTGTTGCTTTAGCTTTACTCACGTCCGTGGCATATTTTTATGCGGGTCTTACCAAAAAAGGATTGGCTTATTTTGGAAAATACATTCAACCAACTCCAATCCTTTTACCAATTAACATCCTAGAAGATTTCACAAAACCTTTATCTCTGAGTTTTCGACTTTTCGGAAATATATTGGCGGATGAATTAGTAGTTGTTGTTCTTGTTTCTTTAGTACCTTCAGTAGTTCCTATCCCTGTCATGTTTCTTGGATTATTTACAAGCGGTATTCAAGCTCTCATTTTTGCAACTTTAGCCGCGGCTTATATAGGGGAATCCATGGAGGGTCATCATTGATTAGTTTTCAAAAGAGTCTTCTTTTTTTAAGCTTACCCCGACTGAGGCAATGGCAATGCATGGTTCAAGAAAATATACTTGGTTCGGTAACATATACATATATAGATAGAAATAAGAAATCCATATGTATATATGACTAGAGTTCTAAGAGGAAAGATAGACGATATTACGAAGGATGGGTTAGGGAGATCACACTAGATATATGTCTATATGTAATGTCTATAAGTCCAGCTACAGTTCCTTTATATTTTTCGACGAATTATTCTAGAATCTGATTCAATAAAAAATGCGGGTGGTTTCCGTTATGAAAGAAACAAATGTATATGTGATAGTAGATATATATTAGTTATATAGGGTTTATCCCTATCTATATATTTTTTTTTTTTCGAAGTTTTAGTTACTTCGATTCGATATTTTTTAGTGATCAAATAAGTAAGAATTCCTTGGTTGATTGTATCATTAACCATTTTTTTTTGGTGCGAGGAACCTATCATCATGAATCCACTGATTTCTGCCGCTTCCGTTATTGCTGCTGGATTGGCCGTAGGGCTTGCTTCTATTGGACCTGGAGTTGGTCAAGGTACTGCTGCAGGCCAAGCCGTAGAAGGTATTGCGAGACAACCAGAAGCAGAAGGAAAAATAAGAGGCACCTTATTGCTTAGTCTAGCTTTTATGGAAGCTTTAACCATTTATGGGCTCGTTGTGGCATTAGCACTTTTATTTGCAAATCCTTTTGTTTAATTTCATCCTAGAACGAAAATGTAAAAAAGTGCATTACACACTTTTTCTTATTTTATTAATTTGTTTCGGTTTGCTTCTGTGAATTATATCACTACTTTACTCCTACAATTATGTATTTGTTGGAACAATACCCCGGGAAAGACTGATTTGAGGATGACGAATTAGTGGATTTGCTCGCTTTATTCCTTCCCGTCCTTCGGTTAGTACGCTGGAATTTTTACTTTCTTTTTAGGAAGTGTTTGAACAGGGGAAATATTTTGCAATTTCTACAAGACCTAGGACCCAACTTAATAAGTATCTTATCGGAAACTAAAAACAAAGAAAAAAATTAAGAAAAAGAAATCGATCAAAAAAGGGCAAGTCAAGTGATACAAAAAGAACTCTGTTCTTTGTTAGTCCTATCTATAAGAGGAGAGCATATGAAAAATGTAACCGATTCTTTCGTTTCCTTAGGCCACTGGCCATCCGCCGGGAGTTTCGGGTTTAATACCGATATTTTAGCAACAAATCTAATAAATCTAAGTGTAGTGCTTGGTGTATTGATTTTTTTTGGAAAGGGAGTGTGTGCGAGTTGTATATTTCAAGAATAGGTTGGAACCAACCGGCTGCACTTTATTTATTTGTGTTATTTATTTATTTGTGTTATTTATATACATATTTTTTTTTAGAATAAGATAAATAGGAAAAAAGTGTACAATCTCGACGAATTCCTTCTGAATAAATTAATAAATCATATGTAAGAATCAT